TCGAATCTATATGAAATATGAAGTATTAAATGAAGTATTAACATTCTTTTTGACCGAGAGGAGACACATTATGAACAAATAAAATGAAAATAAAAAAGACGAGTAAAGATAATCGAATTTTTTTTACATAGTTTTTTTATAATATAAACTTTTATAATAAAAACTCTTTATTCATCTAGATCTAGAAAGGCTATATATCTAGATGGATAAGTTAAGTATATATCATGTATGGTCCATACCATTACTGAATATCTATGTTGATCTATATCAGATCGAAATTTCATTAAATTGTAGAATGGATACTTAATACACAAATTAATCATGTGCCAGGAACCAGATTTGAACTGGTGACACGAGGATTTTCAGTCCTCTGCTCTACCAACTGAGCTATCCCGACCGTTTTACCCAACCATTTTAGTCACGTCGTCTTACTCATTTTACTAAATTTTAGTAAAAAATTTTGGCCTATGTGAATTAAACATAAACAAGTCAATTTTAAAAAGAAAAAGACGAAAAAATATTCTAAAGGCTTATCCAGACCTGAAATTTTTTGTATCTTAAAAAAAAAAGAACTTCGTAAATTTCAATTCGACTAATGATTTGGATTGTTAATCATTCCAATTTCCAATGAATTGAAATTTCTTGTTTTGCTCAAAGATGGGCATTTGTAGGTGTATGATATCTATAGATTTGTAAAAAAAAAAATACAGCCCAAATATGTTTGTCAAAGAATGGAATGAATGAGAAAGATAACGAAATTTGAACCGTTCACTAAAAGAGAGAATGGGATAAAAATAATTAAGGAGCCGAGCCGTCCTTTTTTGGGGATAGAGGGACTTGAACCCTCACGATTTCTAAAGTCGACGGATTTTCCTCTTACTATAAATTGCCTTGTTGTCAATATTGACAGGTAGAATGGGACTCTATCTTTATTCTCGTCCGATTAGTCAGTTATCTATCAGACTATGAAGTGAATGGTTTGATGAATTAATATTCAATCCTTTCCTCAATTTGGAATCAAGTCAATTATTTTTTTTTTTTATTTATATATATAAATATATATAAATATAAAAAAGAAATTAAAGATAAAAAAAATATGAATATGGATTATGGATTCACGGCCCTATTAATCATTTGAGATAGTATTTTAGTACTATGTATATATGGTTATACTTTACTTTCTTTATCCTTTCTGGGGTTTTGACAGAAGGTTTACTTTACTAATGCAACGCAGTCAACCTCATTTATTAGAACAGCTTCCATTGAGTCTCTGCACCTATCCTTCCTTTTTTTTCTGTCTTTTTGAAACTTTTTTTTTTTTCGGAAAACAGGATTTGGCTCAGGATTGCCCATTTTTAATTCCAGGGTTTCTCTGAATTTGAAAGTTATCACTTAGTAAGTTTCCATACCAAGGCTCAATCCAATTAAGTCCGTAGCGTCTACCAATTTCGCCATATCCCCTTTTTTGTTTTGAGATTAAGATCTTATTATTATCCCCCTTTTTCATTTGTATTCTACTCGAACTGTTGAAGTCATTAGATAGTGATTCCTATAAAAAGCCTTTTTTTTATTTCTTGTCTATCTTCTTTCATCTCTAGCAGAGACCCTTATTTAGTCTAATCAGAAAGGATTCTATCATTTCTCTATCCGCAATTCAATATAGATGTATATAGAACACATTTATTATATATACTTCTCTTACTCTCATTTTTTATCGTGCAATTTTGAATACTTGAAGGATCGATTCTTTTTTTTTTTTCGTTATTCATATGAATTAATTCATATGAATAACGAAAAAAAAAAAAGAAAAAAAAGTTAATAACCAAGATTCCATTAGTTTATTAAATTCCTATGCATGTACAATTTCTGTTATGTGAGCCCGCTTAGCTCAGAGGTTAGAGCATCGCATTTGTAATGCGATGGTCATCGGTTCGACTCCGATAGCTGGCTTTTCTCTATTTGTTTGATTTTTTACACGATTAAACCTGTTTTTTTGAAATCAAAGAATATTGATTTGGATGCTTTTCCCTTTTTTCCAAGTGTGAACGATTCTTATGTGGTAAGAACTCCTAATTATGAACAAAACTTAGAGTGGTTAAATCTCTGCAGAACAAAGCAAGAACAAGAAAAGGACCACTTTGCTTTCTATATATATTATTGGTATATATTTTTTCTATATACATTTTTGGTATATATATAATAATGTCCGGATATGGATACAATCCATCTCCTAATTCTTTGTAGTCTACTATTTCAGTAGATTTTCCTTCATTTATCATATTTATTTATATATCATAGTTCTTGATCCGTTAGTTCAATTTAGTTCAGTTTTAATTTAATTTAGGTTTCTGAAAATTCAACAAAAAAAAAATAAGGAAAACAAGGAGTTTTTATGGCACGTTACCGAGGGCCTCGTTTCAAAAAAATACGCCGTCTGGGGGCTTTACCGGGACTAACTAGTAAAAATCCTAGAGCCGGGAGCGATCTTAGAAATCAATCA